AGTCGACGTTCATGAATGAACGTCTCTAATTCAAAACCGAACGTGAAACTTTTGTTTCATTCAGCTCCTTTACAGAAAAATTTAAGAGATAGATGGAATACATAAAAAAAAAAAAATGACCCATAACATCTATGTCAGCCTTTCGGTATGAATACATTTAAAACACGTTGCTTTTTAGATGATCCCTCTAGAAGAGGAGTATTAGAAGAATCTGCTTTTTTCTAGTTACTTCGTTCTCTATTTCTATTTGAGAGAATCTTTAGGAAAAGAATAAAATTTCCGTCGAGCTTAATAAATATGTTGATGTTTCTAGTAAACTAAAAAAATCGTTTAATAGCTATTTTGCTTCAATTTCTCCTATACAAAACAAATAATAAAAAAAATGGAAGATTTAGTTACGATTGGAAACAAATTTTCTATATCATTCTCCCTGGATCCTTTACTCATATTCAAAAATTTGGATTCGGGATCCAATTGCAAAAACTTATGTTTCATAATTTTAGAATCAATTCTAATCTAAATTGTATACAAATTACGATAATGTATGTTATTCCTCGAATCGTTCGTTGAGAGGTATAAAGGATTAAATCCCTTTAAGTAAGAAATAAAGTTTTTGATCGTGATATGAATCACGCAAGGGACCCCTTAACTATTAAGGGATCCATAGAACGAATCGCACTTTTACCACTAAACTATACCCGCTACAATACCATTATTGTATATAAAAGGATCTTTTGTCGAACAAGGGAATCCGTCTTAATTATGCAATAGGTGCATCATTTTACGATAATTAGAGTGTTGACGTGTTTCGTAAAGGGGCCCCCTAATGAAATTTAGAAAAGGGGGCGAATCTTATTTTTGGATTTTCTTTTTGCTGAAGGTATAAAAAATAAAATCAATAATTCTCTCTTTATTTATAGATAATAAATCGAAAAAAAAAAAAAGACATATAAGATATATCAAATGACTATCAATCAATATCAAATAAGATATAAAGAAGGCTTTTTTCGAGCCCTACTTTTTGTTCTTTTTGTTTATGCGATGTATCATAAGCATAATAATTCTTTTTTTTTGAATTGGGGAGAGATGGCTGAGTGGACTAAAGCGGCGGATTGCTAATCCGTTGTACGAATTTTTGTACCGAGGGTTCGAATCCCTCTCTTTCCGTTTATTGATGATTTGGTATTTTTTTCTTTTGAAATTATGGAGTTTCTTTTTTTTTTTCTTTGTTTAATTTTTTTTTACTAGTTAAAGATGTAAAATAGATAAAAAAAAAACAAAAAATATTTCAAAATCCAGCACAAATAAGCAAAGCAAAAAAGATTTTCTTATTCTTCACGTCCAGGATTACGTCCTGGATCATTAGATAGGAATCCGAAGATGAAAAGAGAAACAAAGAATATCACTATCGTGTAAACAAATAGTTTTAGAGTAAGCATTACAAAATCTCCAAGATAATTAAAAAAAAAACGCCAGAGAAAGAGAATAGATTCTCTTCTATTTCATATTATGTTTCCTTTGATACTAAGTTTATAAGAAATGAAGTAATTTCAAAAAAAAAAAACTTAGGAAATTTATTTGTAGTAAGAATTGAGTCTTTATATTACCAAAATTTTTTTCATATCCACAATCAAGATCTAGGTATTGGTGGTGGACTCCAATCGAATAATAGAATTTTCATTTTTTAATTTTATTGTCTATCCAAAAATTTTAATATTTGGAATCAAGGATTCACGCTGTAAAACTTATCTGATCTTTAAAAATGTTATCATTTTTATTTTCGAATAAATTCTTAATTTTTTTCGGACATTATTCAAATTAAAGATCTTATCGAAAACTTACAGCAGCTTGCCAAACAAAAGCTAAGAGAAAAAAGAGTAAGGGTATTACTGGCATAAAATCTACAATTGGATTCAAAAAAGCGTAGGCTTCAGGTAATTTTGCCAAGAAAAAACTACTTGAATAAAGGGCAGAGTCAATACAAATACAGACCAAGCTAAAGATATTAAGCATAACAAAAATGTTGTTCTTTAAGAAAATAAATTGTATTTTTGCTTTTTTTGAATTCTCATTTTTATTGTATTTTTTTATATTATGTTATTATTATATATATGATATGATTTATTATATATATAATTTGATTTATTATTATCATTTTTATTTATTATACTCTTATATTAAAATGAAATAGAAAAGAAAAAATCAATTTTGATTTCTAAATCTATATAGAAAAAGAAAAGAAATAGAAATAATTTAAAAAGAAAAAATGGAAAATAATGGAATATAAATAAGTCAACTATTGAATTGATATTTATAGATAGGAATATTACTAAATCAGTAAAAAAACTAAAAAAATGAATCAACTAAGATCATACCCCCAATCCCTTTTTCATTTTAACTTATCCAGTTCAAAACAGTTTCATTCTGAAATCAAAAATCGAAGAAATTCTATATTCATACAATATCTTAATTGAATTCTATATAATGATCAATAAATTCAGTTTAATTCGATATTTATGCATATCCAAATTCTAGTAACAATTTAATTTATTCTATAGAATAAATTTAGAACTGGAATTGACGAACAACCCATAATAGTATTTATTAGTGTCGAATCCAAAATGGGGCGTGGCCAAGCGGTAAGGCAACGGGTTTTGGTCCCGTTATTCGGAGGTTCGAATCCTCCCGTCCCAGATCATATCTATTCATGATATATACCTATACCTATTTGAATATAACCTATACCTATTTGAATATAAATAGTATATCCGAATAAAGATTACCTTTTTTTTTCTTAAAGAAATTCATTTTTTCGATTTACAAACTATGAAAATAGAATATTCAATTTATTGATAGAATATCGACTTAATTTTTACATCTTTAGTTTATAAATTAAATTCAGAAAACCTAGAAGTAGAAAGTATAGATTATTATATTATGTATTGATTGAATTGAATGAATGACTATGCACCATTGAAAAATAGAATCAATTCCATACCAAATCTAAACTAAAAACGAATGTTCTGGTAAAACATCGTTTCAAACCATGTGATAAAATAAAAATTTATTTGAATTGCTAAATGGATCAAAAGTGTATTCTAGGAAATCACCCGTCTTGTATTATTTTTTGAAAGAAACGAACAAAATGGTTATGTTGCTTCCATTTTTGAGACGATTAAAGATCCCCCAAGTAATGTTATGATTCACGAATAATTTAAAGGATCTTGGAACAAGTCAATACAATTTAAAAATTGTCTCAACAATGAATTGTATTAGAATGAAGAAAAACACTAGATTCGCAAGAAGAAAAGAAAGAATAAAGCGCTCCATAAAAAACCTTAAAGGCTCTTTTTTCATTTGAGTTATTTTAAAGTTATCAAAATTTAGGTATGAGGTTGCGAACACAAATAGTTATTTTTTTTTTATTTTTTTTATTCAGAAAGAATAAGAAAAAAACGTAAACCATTGATTTAACGATTTGATTGATCTATTTGACATCATAATTAAAGACATAATTTTGAATTTGATTGAGAGCCGTATGAAAAAAAAACTTCTTATACGTTTCTAGGGGATATATTGTTCATCTATATGTATCCCAATGATCCGTTTATCGAATCGTTGAAATTGATGTTTGATCCCGAAGAGAGGGATCAAACCTCCTGAAAGTGTTTTTTTTTTTTTGTTGATCCAATAAAGAACCTATTTTTATATTCCTGTTATTTTTAATTTCTTTGAACAAGGTGCTCAACTTATAGGAACTAGTCAGGATATTTTAAAAAAGGCGGGTGGTTTTATGTAACTTTGCCCTAATCAACAAATGAAATTGAATTAATGAAAATAAAGAGGGTGTGGATAACTTCTATAAATAGATTTATAGAACTCTTTTCTCTTTTATCCCCCCGCTCTCTTGTTCTATTCATACCTAATTTCGCATTTCCCTGTTAATAACAGGGAATCGAATTTTTAGATTACAAATAGTTATAAATGGTTTTTTAAATACTTACTCGCTCGTTATTATTATTATCAGTTATTAATCCTAGTGATCTATACTTAAAACTTAAATGACTATTCATCTATTGTATTTTCATGTAAATAGAGGAAAAAAGCTCTATGGAAAAATGGTGGTTCAATTCAATGATGTTTAATAGGGGTTTAGAATACAGGTGTGGTTTAAGTAAATCAATAGACAGTTTTGGTCCTATTGAAAATAACAGTGTAAACGAAGACCCATCTATTTTAACTGATATGGATAATACTATTCATAGTGATTATGATTATTTAGTAGATGTCAGGGTTGGAAAAACAATAGTGAGAATTCTAGTTATAGCCATGAACATACGGAATTTCCTATCTGATAAAACTTTTTTAGTTAGGGATAGTAATAGTTATTCCATATATAATTGGAATAATATCATTAATAGTTGTATTGAAGGTTATCTTCGTTCTGAAATCGGTATTGATAATTCCATTTTCGATGATAGCAATGATAGTGACAGTGACAATGACAGTGACAAATACAATGATAGTGATTGGGACAATGATAGTGGCAATGATAGTGATGAGTTGGCTAAGCTCCAAAAGGCTAGTTACATTTTAGAACCGGAAAATGATAGTGACACTGATAGTGATGATGATGATGAGTTGGCTAAGCTCCAAAAGGCTAGTTACATTTTAGAACCGGAAAATGATAGTGACACTGATAGTGACACTGATAGTGGCAATGATAGTGGCAATGATAGTGATAAGGTCCAAAATAGTAGTGAAATCGAGAGTACTAGTATAATAACTATCACAAAGGATACAAATGATTTTTCGCATTTGTGGGTTGCCTGCGACAGTTGTTATGGAAACAATTATAAGAGATTTTTTAAATCAAAAATGAATATTTGTGAATACTGTGGATGTCATTTGAAAATGAGCAGTTCAGATCGAATCGAACTTTTGATTGATCCAGGTACTTGGAATCCTATGGATGAAGACATGGTCTCTGTGGATCCCATTGAATTTAATTCGGAAGACGAACCTTCTGAAAATAGTCTTGATTCTTCTGAAAATGATTCTTATCAAAATAGTTCTTATCAAAATAGTTCGGAAGACGAACCTTCTGAAAATGATTCTTATCCAAATAGTTCGGAAGATGAACTCTCTGAAAATAGTTCGGAAGACGAACCTTCTGAAAATGATTCTTATCCAAATAGTTCGGAAGATGAACTCTCTGAAAATAGTTCGGAAGATGAACTCTCTGAAAATAGTTCGGAAGACGAACCTTCTGAAAATAGTTCGGAAGACGAACCTTCTGAAAATGATGATTATCAAAATCGTCTTGATTCTTATCAAGACAGAACCGGATTACTGGAGGCGGTTCAAACAGGCACAGGTCAAGTAAATGGTATTCCTGTAGCAATTGGTATTATGGATTTTCAGTTTATGGGAGGTAGTATGGGATCCGTAGTGGGTGAGAAAATCACTCGGTTGATCGAATATGCTACCAATCAACGTTTACCTCTTATTATAGTATGTGCGTCTGGAGGAGCGCGTATGCAAGAAGGAAGTTTGAGCTTAATGCAAATGGCTAAAATTTCTTCTGCTTTATATAATTATCAAATCAATCAAAAATTATTCTATGTACCGATACTTACATCTCCTACTACTGGTGGGGTAACAGCTAGTTTTGGAATGTTGGGGGATATCATTATTGCTGAACCCGACGCTTACATAGCATTTGCAGGTAAAAGAGTAATTGAACAAACGTTGAATATCGAAGTGCCCGAAGGTTCACAATCGGCTGAATTTTTATTCGAAAAGGGCTTATTTGATTCAATCGTACCACGTAATTCTTTAAAAGAGGTTTTAAGTGAGTTATTGCATTTCCATGGTTTCTTTCCTTTGACTCAAACTGAAAACTAATTCAGATAGAATTATAATAAATTATTATTATACAAAAATCAAATTAGAACACACAGTAATAAGATAAGAATAGAAAAATACTAAGAACTAAGAATAATATAATAAAAAACATTTATTATCATACACATGTTTCTTGTAGAAATAGAGGGCAAAATAAATCCAGTTAGTTCGTTCTACACTCTTTATTTTTAATAAAACATTTATTATTTTTAGATTTTTCCTTTTGATTCTTAATAAATCTTATTCATTTTTTCTTTGATTATGGATTTATTATATTATATACTTAATTATGTATACTCCGTATATAATAGATATATCTATCTATTCATCTCTATTCATTTAGATATACTTAGTATAAGTCTATATGAATTCTAGTGATTATAGACTATCTTTAATATAAGAAAAATCAAAATATATATTATTAATATAACAATCAACAAAAAATAACATAACAGGTACAAATACGAAATTGAGGTACCCCATTTTATGATAAACTTACCTTCCCTTTTTGTTCCTTTAGTGGGCCTAGTATTTCCGGCAGTTGCAATGGCTTCTTTATTTCTTCATGTTCAAAAAAACAAGATTTTTTAGATACGGGCAAAAGTACTACTATTAATATTACCTTAATAAGATAAGGAGGATTTAATATAACAACAAAAATATTAATATAATTAATATAACAATAAAAAAAAAATAACAGGTACAAATATGAAATTGAGGTACCCCATTTTATGATAAACGTTTATGTGTTTTTAGTGGGCCTTGTCTTAATTGTAATGTCTGCTTTATTGGTTAATGTTCCAAAATTCATTAGTTGGGGATCAGAAAAACATGGTTGTCGTTCACAAGACGCATGGCTTGACATTGTACCGGGGTCCCGAAAACCAATCAATTTCTTCTGGGCTTCTTTCACTCTTTTAGGTTCATTAGGGGTGTTATATATTTCAGTTTCCAGTTATTATGGTAGACATTTTTTCTCTTTGATTTCATCTGAATTTGTAGTTCCTTTTTTGCCACAAGGGGTCACCCTGACTTTCTATGGAATCGCAGGTCTCTTTCTAAGTTTACATTGGTGGCTTCTAATTTTTTGGAATGTGGGGAGTGGTTATAATTTTTTCGATAAAAAAAATAGAATGGTGTGTTTTTTTCGTTACGGATTTCCTGGAACATATCGTCGTATTTTTCTCCGAGTTCGTATGGAAGATATTCAGTCTCTCATACTACAAGCTAACCCTAACCCAGAACCCAGTAGTGGTGTCCTTTATATGCAAACAAGAGAACAAGGGACCATTCCTTTGACTCCTGTTGATGATTATTATGATAGGACTCCACGCAACGTTATACAAAAAGCTTGGGACTTGTCCAGATTCTTGTGTGTACCAATGGAAATCGTTCCATATTCTTGAGTCTACCAATGGAAATCGTTGTATCAAAAAAATAAATGCTTTCTCTAAGAAAGCATTTATTTTTTGATTTCTGTATTATTTTGTATTCTTTATTTCCAAATTAAAGCAAAAAACAAACTTCCAAATTACAAATAAAAAAAGCGAGAATCGATTCTCAATTTATATTAAAAAAATTAGAAATTGATACATAGGCTAGGCTCTATTACTTGTATTTACTTGTAATAGAACTTATGCTTGATAGAAAAATTATTATTCTATTCTATAGAGTTGACAAATGAGATGAAACTGAGTTCATTAAAGACGAAAAATGGCAAAAAAGAAAGCATTCATTCCCCTTCTATGTCTTACATCTATAGTCTTTTTGCCCTGGTGCATCTCGTTTACATTTAAGAAAAGTCTGGAATCTTGGATTACTAATTGGTGGAATACGAAACAATCCGAAATTTTCTTGAATATTATTCAAGAAAAAACGATTTTAAAGAAATTGATAGAGTTCGAGGAACTGTTCCTCTTGGATGAAATGCTAAAGGAATACCCGGAAACACATTTACAAAATCTTCGTATGGAAATCTACAAAGAAAGCATCCAATTGATAGAGACGAACAACCAAGACCGTATCCATACGATTTTGCATTTCTGTACAAATATAATATGTTTCCTTATTCTAAGTGGTTATTCTATTAGGGGTAATCAAGAACTCATTATTCTTAACTCTTGGGTTCAAGAATTTCTATATAACTTAAGTGATACAATAAAAGCTTTTTCGATCCTTTTATTAACTGATTTATGTATAGGATTCCATTCAACTCATGGTTGGGAACTAATGATTGGGTCTGTCTATAAAGATTTTGGATTTACTCAGAATGATCAAATTATATCTGGTCTTGTTTCCACTTTTCCAGTCATTTTAGATACAATTTTAAAATACTGGATTTTCCGTTATTTAAATCGTGTATCTCCGTCACTTGTAGTGATTTATCATTCAATGAATGACTGAAAAAACGATCCACTGATCCAATTATAAAATTTGTTTTTTTGTATCTAAAAGCTAAACATTAAAAAATTGACTTATTCTTTTTCGTTCTACTCGTATTCTTCCTATATTCTAGGAAAATCATTTGAGTAAATAGCAGAATAATGGATAGGGAACTATTCCAGTAACCTACCTAATCTTATTGTAGAAATTTTCAGGATGAATGATTGGACCATGCAAACTAGAAATGCTTTTTCTTGGATAAAGGAAGAGATTACCCGATCCATTTCCGTATTGCTCATGATCTATATAATAACTCGAGCACCCATTTCAAATGCATATCCCATTTTTGCTCAACAGGGTTATGAAAATCCGAGAGAAGCTACCGGGCGGATTGTATGTGCTAATTGCCATTTAGCTAATAAGCCTGTAGATATTGAGGTTCCACAAGCGGTACTTCCCGATACTGTATTTGAAGCAGTTGTTCGAATTCCTTATGATATGCAAGTTAAACAAGTTCTTGCTAATGGTAAAAAAGGGGCTTTGAATGTAGGTGCTGTTCTTATTTTACCAGAGGGTTTTGAATTGGCCCCTCCTGATCGTATTTCGCCCGAGATTAAAGAAAAAATAGGTAATTTGTCTTTTCAAAGCTATCGTCCCACAAAAAAAAATATTCTTGTGGTAGGCCCCGTTCCTGGGAAGAAATATAGTGAAATTACCTTTCCTATTCTTTCTCCAGATCCCGCTACTAAGAGAGATGTTCACTTCTTAAAATATCCTATATACGTAGGCGGGAATAGGGGAAGGGGTCAGATTTATCCCGACGGGAGCAAGAGTAATAATAATGTTTATAATGCTACAGCAACAGGTATAGTAAATAAAATTATACGAAAAGAAAAAGGTGGATACGAAATAACGATAGTGGATGCATCGGATGGACGTGAAGTGATTGATATTATACCGCCAGGACCAGAACTTCTTGTTTCAGAGGGTGAATCTATCAAACTTGATCAACCATTAACGAGTAATCCTAATGTGGGTGGATTTGGTCAGGGGGATGCAGAAATAGTGCTTCAAGATCCGTTACGTGTACAAGGTCTGTTGTTCTTCTTGGCATCTATTATTTTGGCACAAATCTTTTTGGTTCTTAAAAAGAAACAATTTGAAAAGGTTCAATTGTCCGAAATGAATTTTTAGGTATGTGGATTTATCAACCTATTAAGCTGGTAATAAAGAACTAAATTTTTGTTGATAAATTATGGAAAGACCTTTTGGTTTTTCTAGTTTTTTTCTCCTCTATTTAAAGAATTCCTTGTACCGTAGAACTAGTCAGTCATAGTATGTATCTTGTGAAGAAGAGTATTTTACTTTGGTTCTTGTCTTTTTTTTTCAACTCTACAATTAATTCGAACATATGATTATGTCGCTGTTTTCACATTTCAATGCGCTAGAATAGAAATAAATTAATCCTTTTCTATTGTAATAGAATTAAATTCCACTCGATACTAAACCTAAAAAAAAATAGGCAGAGAATATTATATTAAGTAAAGTAGAAATAGGGAAAACCGGATTCTAGGATGGATAATTTGTCTTTTCCTAGAGTCCCATTTCTTATTGTTTATTGTTTCTATCGAAATAGATACGTAGTGAAATAATGGACAAACAAAAAAGAGCGCGAATTTAATTCACTAAATAAACTTCCTTAATTAACTTA